AAAATACGGATCGTGCCAAAGATTAAAAACTAATTTTATTCTTTTTTTTCTTTCTCATTTTTTTCTATTATAAAAAGAAGATGAAATAATTACAATGGATTTAAAATGAAAACTTATTCTTATTCTTAGATAAATCAATTGCGAAATACTTCTGTAGAGTGTCCAATATCCGTTTTACATCTTCTATTCGAAAAAATTCAATTCTCATAAGATCTTCTTGACTGTTACTCAAAAGGTCCGATAATGTATGTATATTGGACCCTTTGAGACAGTTATAGGTCCTGGAAGGCAATTCTGATTGGTCAATAAAAATACATTTCAATGGAATTCCTTTTTTGTTTTTCTTTAGATTAGTTAATCTATCTTGAAAGGTAAAAAGGGGTAGAGGAAACCTGTTTTTATTTTCTTCGAAATTAATGTCCTCTTCCTCCGCATGTAGAAAAGGAATAAATAAATCAATCAAATTACGAGAAGCTTCATAAAGTGCTTCCTTAGGAGTTAAACTTCCATTTGTCCATATTTCTAGAAAAAGTATCTCTTGTTTTTCATTCCCATTCCCATAAGAATGAATACTATGATTCGCATTTCGAACAGGCATGGATACAGCATCTATAGGATAACTTCCATCTTGAGAGTTATTTGCGGATTTCATACGATATCCGCGATCTCTCTTGATTTGTAATTCAATACACAAATCAATTGGTTCCGTCAGGTTAGCTATATGTTGTGTCGTGTCAACTATTTCCACGTAAGGTGGTGAGATGATATCTTGAGCGGTTACGTATCTAGGCCCCCTGACGCAGATGGATGCGTCTATAACTCCATACAGATTACTTCTCAATATAATTTCTTTCAAATTTAGTAAAATTTCATGTACTGATTCTTCAATACCTACTATCGTAGAATATTCATGTGCTACTTTCTCAGATTTTGCACGTGTGATACATGTTCCTTCTATTTCTCCAAGTAAAGCCCTTCGCATGGCAATACCTATGGTATCGGCTTGACCTTTCATAAGCGGGGACAGAATGAAACGACCATAATAAAGACGCTTACTGTCTACTCTTGATTCAACACATTTCCACCGTAGTGTTCGAGTGGATCCTACTACTTCCTCTCGAACCATACTATAATAAGTATTATTATAATATTTGATCAGATCATTGAATCATTTATTTCTCTGGAAATCCGTTTAATTCTTATTTCTACACACGTCTTTTTTTAGGAGGTCGACACCCATTATGTGGCATAGGTGTTACATCACGTACTAAACTTAATAGTATACCACTTCTACGAATGGCTCGTAATGCTGCATCTCTTCCGAGACCAGGGCCTTTTATCATAACTTCTGCCCGTTGCATACCCTGATCAACTACTGTACGAATAGCATTTACCGCTGCGGCTTGAGCAGCATAGGGTGTACCTCTTCTTGTGCCTTTGAATCCAGAAGTACCCGCGGAGGCCCAAGAAATCACCCGACCTCGTACATCTGTAACAGTTACAATGGTATTGTTGAAACTCGCTTGAACATGAATAACTCCTTTTGGTATTCTACGTCCATTCTTACGTGAACCAATACGTCCATTCCTACGTGAACCAATTCTTGGTATAGCTTTTGTCATATTTTATCATCTCATAAATATGAGTCAGAAATATACAGAAAGAAAAGATACGGAGATATCCATTTCATGTTAAAACAGATCTTTTATTCTTACATGGGTCCTCCCCTTTAGAAAAGAAAGTTCTTTTTTAGAAAGATTATCCTTGTCTCTGTTTATGTCTCGGATTGGAACAAATCACTATAATTCGTCCGCGCCTACGGATCAGTCGACATTTTTCACAAATTTTACGAACAGAAGTCCTTATTTTCATATTTTTTATTCCTTACCTTAATTCTGAATCTACTCTTTTGAGGAAAATGAGTTTCTTGAATATTTTTTTTTTAACTTCGAATTGTGTCCCTATGAAAGGAATGTTTAAAAAATCACCTAATCGTTCGAATCTTTGTTGCGAAGTCTATAAATTATACGTCCTCTGGTTGAATCATAACGACTTACTTCAATTTTTACTCTATCTCCTGGTAGTATCCGTATAAAACTGCGCCGGATCCTCCCTGAAGCATAACCTAGAATTAGATCTTCATTATCTAAACGGACCCGGAACATACCGTTGGGAAGTGATTCAGTAATTAAACCTTCATGAATCAATTTTTGTTCTTTCATTCCAGGTAACCCCCTTGAAGTATCAACTAATGAAGGAAGAGGTATATAACTCACTTTTCCTCTCTATTTCACAAATGGGAAGTTAGAGATAAAATTAGGATACCAGAGGAGGAGGATCACCATATATAACACAAAATTTCTCCTCCAATTCTTTCTAGTCGAGCTTCTCGATCTGTCATTATACCTCGAGAAGTAGAAAGAATTACAATTCCCATTCCACCTAAAATCTTAGGAATTCGTTGATAGTTGGAATAAATTCGTAAACCGGGTCGGCTGATACACTTTAAAACGGTTCTATATATTCCTTTCCTAGTCTTTCTATGTCGCAGGGTTGAAACCAAGAAATATTTGTTATTTTCCTGATGTTTACGAACATTTTCAATAAAACCTTCTCGTAGAAGTATTTTAACAATGTTTTCGGTGATATTTGTAGATGCTATTCGAACCGTTCCTTTTTTATTCATGTCAGCATTTCTTATAGAAGTTATTATATCGGCAATAGTGTCCCTACCCATAACGAACTATAATTTTTTGTGCCTCCTAATTTTGATATAATCAACATGTTTCCTTTTTTCTTTTTTCTTTGTTTTTTTTTTTTTGAATTATTAAATTTTAAAAAGTATATGCGTGAGACACAATCTATTAATTTGATCTATTTCAGATAGCCTACTATATCATAGTGTCATCTACTAGTATTTATAATACCTCGGGAGCTAATGAAACTATTTTAGTAAAATTAAACTGTCTCAATTCCCGAGCGATCGCACCAAAAATTCGAGTTCCTTTTGGATTTCCTTCTTGATCAATGACGACCGCTGCATTGTCATCATATCGTATTATCATACCGTTGTCACGTTTGAGTTCTTTACATGTACGTACAATTACAGCTCTAATTACTTCTGATCTTTCTAGAGGCATATTTGGCACTGCTTCTTTGATTACAGCAACAATAACGTCACCAATATGAGCATATCGGTGATTACCAGCTCCTATGATTCGAATACACATCAATTCTCGAGCTCCGCTGTTATCCGCTACATTCAAAAGGGTCTGAGGTTGAATCATATATTTTTTATTTGAATGTGTTATTTCAATGCAAAGGATGAAGGAAAAAAAGAAATATTGTCCGCCCAGAAAAAAATAAACCTGCGGTTGTTTTTTCATCCTCAATATCCCTTTTGTTTAGTTCTACATCCCTATCGTGAAATAACAAATTGAGTTCGTATAGGCATTTTGCACGCAGCTATTGAAATAGCTGCTCTGGCTACAGTTTCTGATACTCCGCCCATTTCATAAAGTATTCGACCCGGTTTAACAACAGATACCCAATATTCGGGGGATCCCTTTCCCGAACCCATACGTGTTTCCGTAGGTCTTACTGTAACAGGTTTGTCGGGAAATATACGTACCCATATTTTTCCACCACGACGCGCATATCGTGTCATTGCTCTCCGCCCCGCTTCTATCTGTCTAGCTGTGATCCAAGCGGGTTCAAGTGCCTGAAGAGCGTATCCGCCGAAACAAATATGATTGCCTCGACAAGATATTCCCTTCATTCTTCCTCTATGTTGTTTACGAAATCTGGTTCTTTTGGGGTTATAGTTGATGGTTGTTTCTTAATTCCATCTCTATTGCAGAACCGGACATGAGAGTTTCTTCTCATCCAGCTCCTCGCGAATGAAACGATTCAATAATATTACAGATACACATGTATAATTATAATTATCATATTTATAATAATAAATTTATTATAATATTTATTATAATAATAAATAATAATAATAAATAATAATAATAAATTATAATATAAGTAATTATAAGTAATGAATGGCATTTATTGATATTTAATTTGTTACATATTTAATTTGTTACAAAGGAAGATGTATATACAAAATATACAGCTGGACGTGTATATTATTAGATATAGAAAATATAAAAAATGCTTCTTTTTTTAGAATATAACGTATAATATAATGAATCCTTATTTTTACCTCTATCGAATCGCGCCAAAAATTGTAATCCAATAAATAAAGGTTTCGCGGGCGAATATTGACTCTTTCATTCGTAGGGTCAATTCATGACACCTCTCAGAATAAATAAATTTTTTCTTGGTTCGTTCCGCCATCCCACCCAATGAATTATTAGGATTCGTTTTCAATAGAATCCTATGCAGTCACAGGTTTCGTCGTTCCCATAGCTTCTCCATTAATGGTTAGGCCTGAACTCTGCAATGGAGCTTCCGGCAAAATTCGTTCCCGAGTCAATCTCCTCAGTTTTTATTAACCCGAGGCTCTTTATTCTTTATTATTTTTTCTTTTTTTTATATTTCATTTATATATTTATATATATATATTTATATCAGTATTGATTATATCAGTATTAATGCTTTATCACACTGCCTTTTATGAGGTGATTCATAGACCATACATATTGGAATCATATATCATTGATATTTTTGTTCTCTCTTTCTATCATCCTTCCATTTATCCACATCCCTTTATTTTTGCTTCACAACCCATAATCAGATTTCTTTTTTATGGAAAAAATTTCAGTTGCTACAACTATATGATCGATCCACCCATATAGTGACTGTTTCTTGGGATCTTGACAATACGAAGCAATAAGTTGGTTATTAATTTATATGGTTACTAAGTTCATATTAGGGGTTAGTCTATTTTTTTTTTTTTTGAATCTCAACCCTAAACTCTAAAGAAAAAACTAACGAGTCACACACTAAGCATAGCAATTATACTAAATGGTCAATCGAATTTTTATTCA